TCCTCGCCCGCAATCAATCATCCCCAGATGAAATCTCCTCCCTTATCTAATCTCTTATTCTATTAATTGGAATGGAAACTCCAAGTATCTGGTTAGGGGTATCTAACCAGATACTCGGCTTATGATTGGGATTTCGAGTCCCAATCGTAGGATTTTTAGTCCTATGGGTAGGATTTTTAGTCCCACCCATGTGTGTTTGATGAGACAATAAACACGCAACTACTAACATTTCTGGTTCATTTCATTTCGTTTACGTCTGAATCTTCGATACGTTCATATCTCAGTCGTTCTTTTTGTTTTTATTCTATTTCTTCTTTCTCTTCTGTATCTGTAAAACAAACTATTCCTTTAGTTTTGGGTCTCGCTCCAATCATTTCGGATGTTAGGATTTGCTGTCCCAGTCTTGGTTTGGAAGGGGAAAAAGGAGAAAAGGTGGGACTCACTGCCTCGGATATCTCTGTACTGCAATAGGACCCACCCGTCTCTCGAGTGGAAGAGACACTTCCAGTGCTACTTCACTCGAGAAGGCAACCATGGAGATCGGCCAATTAAAGGTTTTGAGTTCCATTGGTGAGAATGGAGAAGTCGGGAGACTTCTTACAGAAATGCGATACCTCTGGACGCTTCGCGTAGGATTCGAACCTCCGTACTACGCGATGCTAGATTTTGAGTCTGGTATGCCTACCCTTATTCCGAAGCAAGGAGACGCGGTGGAGTTACGTTCACCACTTTGATTATACGGGTATATCTATATGTTGTCAACCGCTAAACCAAATTTTATTCTCTTTCTTACCAAATTGGCTAACTGGGAGACTCCGTTCGGGTCAGGTTTAGACGAGGTCCCTGGACCTATCTTATTACTCCTTGCTTCTTCATGTAGTGGTAGGGTTCCACTTCATACCGGCGATGGTCGGGGGTTCGAATCTATTCCCGCCCACAATCAATCATCCCTAAAGAGGTGGTTGATTCCCTCTTCCTACAGATAATTTTTTTTTTCTCGGTATCAATCAAATAATATCATATGAAGATACAAGAAGGAGAGGCATCCTCCTTCCGCCTAAATACTTAGATGTAGCAGCGTGGGTTGCCACTGCCCAACTCCAGCTGTGGATTGCGCGGAAATAATTATATCTCCCCCGGAATAGACAAGTGATCATTTTCCTAGCAAGTGATTCCGGGTGCGAAAAAGCAAATACAAGCTAGATAGGAGAATGTCAGGATCAATTACCGAAGAAGATATAACTATCTCATAAGTTACAGAGACAGACTAATTGGGATAGCAGAAGCAAAACCGGCTTTTAAGAGAAATCGCTCGAAAAAAAAGAGTTCGCGCCATAATTTGAAATGAGTCTAGAATAAAGTATTCCGTGTGATCCCGATAATGGGATCTATTAATATACCCGATAGGATTGATGCTAGTGCACAAATGATCATAGCTAGTTCAATAGAACTTTTTGAAATTGATGGAGAAACTAAAGAATTTTGTATATAAGTTGTGGATGCATCGCTCCTCTCATTCTTCCCAGTAAACATCAATTTAATTATTTTTAGATAATAGTAAATAGAGATGACACTTGTGATGAGCGCTACCAGAACTGATGGGTACAGACCGGCTTTCCATCCATGCCAAAAGAGATAGAGTTTACCGAAAAAACCGGATGGTGGAGGGATACCCCCTAGGGATGGTGAACATAAAACCGGAGAGAATGTTAGAACAGGATCCTTCATGTATAATCCCGCGTAATCCCTAATATTATCAGTTCCGGTTCGTAAACCAAATGAGGTGGTGCGGGCAAAAGTTCCCAGGTTCATGAGTATATAAATAAACGTATGAGTTATCATACTTGCGTAACCGTTTTCCGGGTCTGCAGCAAGTACTCCAATCATAATATATCCAATTTGGCTTATAGAGGGATAAGCTAGCATACGTTTCATGCTTATTTGAGTAACGGCAATTAGATTTCCCAATATCATGCTAGAGGTGGCCAATAATCCTACCACCATATGCCACTCGTTAGGGAAATGTGGGAAAATTAGGCCGAAGAGTCGCGTAAATAAAGCTGGAGCTGCTACTTTAGAGGTGACAGAGAAAAAAGCAACGACTGGTGTAGGAGAGTCAGAGTCGAAAAGAAGATTTTCGATCTTTCCGCTCATTCGAAACCGTGCATGAAATTTTTACTTCACACGGCTCTTGGTTCATAAGAGATTCACGACTGATATTGCTCCCAAAACCTTCCTCGTGTATGTTTCAAATTTGTTATTCATTGAATAATTCATAATCATTCAATATTAGCACTAATTGTTAACTTCTCGAAGAATCCCTCGTCATTTGTTTAGATTACCCACCAGCAGTTTCGTCTCAAATTTTTTCTTGCTTGTTTGTCCTTTTTTACTTCTCACCGGAATCCTTTCAATGTCGGCAGGCACACACGCCCGGCGGGAGATACAAATTGTGACTTGTTTCGTTCCTAGCGGGTTT